CTAGAGTAATAGCCCCAAAGATATTAGAGTAGAGAGAGTTGTAAAAAAAAAAGGGGAAAGAGATCTAAAAGATCTTTTTCCTAAAATTCTTGGTTGATCCACTTATATTATACCATTCTCTCCTGAATAGATATTCATTTTATATTGCTGGTCGGCCAATCCTAATATTTCCTATTCGGAATCAGAATTTGAATAAGAATTCTTGTGGTTTACGAAGTGTGAGTAAAAAAAGAGGGGTTCTCTATAGAAAGATTCCCCTTTCAGTTGATTTTCTTCAGCGATTGACCAAAATAAAATTTTCAGAAATAATAAATTGCGTGAACTTAGATCAATCAAATAATGATATTTCTATCCACTGATTCGGCCTAAGCAATTTGTCTATTTAGATTGTATCCGTGCGGGAGAATGATAAAGAAAGGGGAAGAAGTATTTACAAACAAAAAAGGGATTCATAAAAAATAGGGTGATTCGGATCGGAGAGGGAGGTTTCACTAGGTATATTATATGTAAAAAAGCGCTATGCTAAAAGTCAACTTGTTTTTCGACGCATAATTCTCGAATTCGATTGAATTTAAGATGAATGAAGAGTTGGTTTACGTTATGGAAGAAAGGCGTGTATAGGTGATTGATATTAAATATTGACTAGTTATATATGAACTAAAGAGATATTCAATTTGCCCTACTACTATAAATTTGATGGCTATTCCAATAGAAGTCTTTCCGTATCCTCTGGGACTGTGAGTTCAATGAATAAACAGATGAAATCAAGAAAAAAATCGAAGAATTCAAAGAATGGTTCGGAACAAAGAAATGGACGGACGAAAGTCGTACGGATTCGCAAAGACTTTGTCGATAGGAACTAAAAAAGAGATATCGAAGTAAAGTAGTTTTGATCCTTGAATAAGATTATTACTTCAATTTGAAGTTTGTAGTTACTTCGACTGGATGAATTGTAGCGATGTAATATTAAGTTATAATTCATCGGCTGACTGTATCATTAACCATTTTTTTTTTGTATGAGGAACTTATCATGAATCCACTGATTTCTGCCGCTTCCGTTATTGCTGCTGGATTGGCTGTAGGGCTTGCTTCTATTGGACCTGGAGTTGGTCAAGGTACTGCTGCGGGCCAAGCTGTAGAAGGTATCGCGAGACAGCCTGAGGCGGAGGGAAAAATACGAGGTACTTTATTGCTTAGTCTAGCTTTTATGGAAGCTTTAACAATTTATGGCCTGGTTGTAGCATTAGCACTTTTATTTGCGAATCCTTTTGTTTAATCTTATAAATTCGAAAAAGCAATAACCCACGGGAAGGGCTGATTTGTGGATGAGGAATTAGCATACTCACTCGCTTTCATCCTTTCCGTTCGTAGTCTAAGGAACCCCCTTTTATATTTTTATATTTTTAAGGAAGGGTTTAAATAAAGAAGGGGGTAATTCACCATTTCTAAATCGAATCTTTTTGGCTCGATTTAGAAATAGTAAAATATATATATATATATCAAATATATCAAAGGGGGGGCAGGACGATACAAAAAGAACTCTGTTCTTTTTTTTTTAGTCTATCTATAAGAGGAGATCATATGAAAAATGTAACCGATTCTTTCGTTTCTTTAGGCCACTGGCCATCCGCCGGGAGTTTCGGGTTTAATACCGATATTTTAGCAACAAATCTAATAAATCTAAGTGTAGTGCTTGGGGTATTGGTTTTTTTTGGAAAGGGAGTGTGTGCGAGTTGTTTATTTCAAGAATAGGCTGGATCCAACCAGCTGTACTTTTTATGTTATAACTAGGAAAAGTAGGTACATTATCTCACGAATGACTTCTGAATAAAGAAATCATATGCAAGAACCATAGCATTTCGTTATTCGTTGGTAAATCCGCTTTGATTCTCTATCAACCAAAAATGTGGGACCATTAACTATGGTTAAAGCTAAATCATTTGAAGTCCAGACGCAGCATGGTACTCTTTCTACCACAATATGAATATTAATATAGAGATGCTTTCAAAATGAATAATTTATCTATATAAGAACACTCATATGGATAAAATGATTTGAACCGCTTATTACAAAAATTGGGATTAAACCCCCTTTTATCCAATGATGAATCGACGACCTATGTATTGTGTATTAAAGGAAGAAAACCCTTTTGGATTTTTGGATAAAAAAAAAAAGAAACAACTTTGTTGACAATTACATATTTTTGTTTGGTCAGAAGAGTCCTCCGACTTTTTTGGTTTTGGATTAGTGATTGGTTTTGATATTTTTATTTTGGAATATGAAGAGAGTAGAGGATAGGCTCATTACATTCAAAAAAAGATATGGGAATTTATCATAAGTAATTGAGCGTGAGAGCCAAATGAATCGAAAGATTCATGTTTGGTTCGGGAAGGGATCATGGAAGTTTTTAAATGAATGGAAAGAGAATCTACTTTCATTAAGTGATTTATTAGATAATCGAAAACAGAGGATCTTGAATACTATTCGAAATTCAGAAGAA